TTAACAGTTTGGGGAACGGAAACAGAACTTCCTTTTGGTCCTGCCCGAACCCTACCTTCTTTTTTTGAACCCATATATAAAGAACTAAAAAAAAATATTCGAAAAGTGAAAAAGAATTATTTTCTACCTCTAAAAGTAAAAGTTTCAAAACCATGGGTTATCCAAATTTTTCCAGTTCTAAAACGAATAATGAATAAACTTGAAAAAGTAAACCCAATTTATTTATTTGAATTCAAGAAGGTGAAAGTATATGAACCAAATGAAAATGCAAAAGATTCAAAAGATAATAATAAGATTATTCCTGAATCGACCATGCAAATTCAATCTATGAATTGGACAAATTTTTTATTCATAGAAAATGAAATGAAAGATCTTGCTGATAAGACAATCATAATCAGGAATCAAATAGAAGAAATCGCAAAAGAAAAGAAAAAAAAAGTTCCAGCCTATGATGATAAAAGACCAGAATTAAAGAAAGATATTTGGCGGATATTCAAAAGAATAAATACTCGATTAATATGCAAATCACATTATTTTATGAAATCTTTCATTGAAAAAATATACATGGATATCCTGCTATGTATGGTTAGCATTTCGAAGGTCAATGCACAACTTTCAACAAAAAAAATTATCAATGAATCCATTTACAACGATGAAAGAAATCAAGAAGGAATTGATGAAACAGATCAACATACAATGAACTTTATTTCGACTATAGAAAAAGAAAAGGACTTTTCTAATCCTAGTAATAATTCAAATACTTATTACGATTTATCTTCCTTGTCCCAAGCATATGTATTTTACAAAATATCACAAACCCAATTACTTAACAACCATCACTTTAGATCTGTACTTCAATATCGCGGTACCCATCCTTTTATTAAGGACAAGATAAAGTATTATTCTATAACCCGAGGAATATTTAACTCCAAATCAAGGTATAAGTATAAGAAAATAAAAAAGCCTGGAATGAATGAATGGAAAAACTGGTTAAAGGCTAATTATGCATACAATTTATCTCAGAGCAAATGGTCTCGATTAGTATTAGTAGCGAAAAAATGGCGAAAAAAAATCAATCAAAATTGTACGATTCACAATAAAGAATCAATGAAATTTTCTTCATATAAAAAAGAAAAAGACCGATCAATTCATTACAAAAAAGAAAATTTCTATACAGTGTATTTATGGCCGAATCAAAAAGAAAAATTAAAAAAGCAATATGTATATGATCTTTTATCACATAAATATATATATTATTATTGTGGGGATAGTAAAGATTCCTCTATTTATAAACCAAAATTACAACTAAAAAGGAACCAAAAAATTCCATATAATTTCAACATACAGAAACCCGAATTGTTTTATGGAATTGATAATTCCATAGAAAAAAATTATGTTTTTAATAAGCATAAAAATCTGAATAGGAAATATTTTGATTGTAGAATTCTACATTTTTACCCGAAAAACACTATTGATGTAAACGATATCGATATTATCGACTTTACAAATGTACATATCGGTGCCAAACTTGAAAAAAATGCTAAGACTAAAAAAAAAATAAATATTAATATAAAAAAATTAAAAAAAAAATATCTTTTTTTTCTTTCAAAACATCAAGAAAAAGAAACAAATCTATACAAAAAAAACAACTCCAATCAAAAAAGTTTTTTTGATTGGATGGGGATGAATCGAAAAAGGGAAAGAGTTTTTTGTAAAAAAAAAAAATCAAATCTGAAACTTTGGTTCTTCCCGGAATTAAGATTTCCTTTTGATACATATAAGACATATAAGATTAAACCGTGGATCATCCCAATCAAATTACTTCTTTCCAATCAGAATTTAGATGAAAAAAAAAAAATTAGTCAAAATAAAAGTGTCAAAGATTCTATTTTAATAAAATTAAAAAACCAAGAAAAAAACGAGGAAAAGACAAATTTTGTGTCAGATTCAAGCAAACAAAACAAAAAAAAGCCTCTTCAAAAGGATTATGTGAGATCTGAAAGTAAAAAGAAAAAACGATGCAAGAAAAGCAAGGAATCAGAACTAGATTTATTCCTAAATAAATATTTAATTGTTCAATTAAGATGGAACAACTTCGTTAATCATAAAATGACAAGAAATATCAAGGCATATTGTTTCTTACTTAGATTGATGGATCCAAGTTCTATAGCTCTAGCCTTAATTCGAAGAAAAGAGATGGATCCAGACGCAATCCTTAATAAGGATAATCTAACTCTTACAGACTTTTTAAAAAAAGGAATATTGATTATCGAATCAACTCGTTTAGCTTTTATAACGGGTGGAAAATTAATTATGTATCAAACCATAAGTATTTCATTGATCGATGGCGAAAAGAGTAATCACCAAATAAATATAAAATACAAAAAAAAAATATATGTCAATAAGAAGAATTTTAATAAATCTACTGAACAACATGAAAATATGCTTGTGAATGGGAATCCAGATTATTATGATCTCCTTGTTCCTGAAAATATTCTATCTCCTAGACGTCGTAGAGAATTGAGAATTCTAATTTGTTTCAACTCTCCTAATTGGGATGTTGTGAATAGAAATAAAATATTTTACAATGAAAATAATATAAGAAACTCCACACAATTTCTGAATGAAGACAAAGGTCTTAATCTTAATATGGATTCAAATATAAAATATAAGTTGTTTCTTTGGCCCAATTACCGATTAGAAGATTTAGCTTGTATGAATCGCTATTGGTTTGATACCAATAATAGTAGTAATTTCAGTATGTCAAGGATACACATGTATACACGATTTAGAATTATCTAATTATCTAATAGTATATTTGATATACTTTATGTCACATGTCAATATTCACATGCCATTTTCCGTAGATGAAAAGTGAAGGATATATGTTATACTTTGCTACTTTGGTACATAAACATAACATAATATGTATTTACTTGTGTATCAATTCAATCTAGAAAGAAATTCACAGAATCTTTTTAGGTGCAAAAAAAGATTCTCTTTGGTAAATGTGTAAATGTATTATCCTTTTCTATCCAAATCCAATTTTCAATTGGATTTGGATAGAATCAAATAAAAAACTATTTGGAAATGAATAAATTTTTATTTTTGTGTGTACTAGATTAAAAAAAAATGGAAATAACATTATTATTATTATAATAATAAAAATAATATATATTATTTTCTTTTTCATAATCGGAAAAATCCGTGGAAAAGAAAGAAAAAAAAGTTTTTTATGATAAAAAATTCATTCATTTCACTTATTTCACAAGAAGAAAAAGAAGAAAACAGAGGTTCTGTTGAATTTCAAGTATTAAGTTTCACAAATAAGATACGAAGACTTACTTCACATTTGGAATTGCACAAAAAAGATTTTTTATCAAAAAGAGGTCTACAAAAAATTCTGGGAAAACGTCGACGTATGCTGGCCTATTTGTCAAAGAAAAATGAAGTGCGTTATAAGAAATTAATTGATGAATTGGATATTCGAGAACCAAAAAATTGTTAATTTCATTGTTTGAATTTTTGAATTAGTAATTATTAGATTTTAAGATTTTACATTTGGACGAATCTACTTTATTGAGGAATTCGTGAAATAATGAATTAAGGAAGAAAAGGTATGACTGTACCGACTAAAAAAAAAGATTTCATGATCGTTAATATGGGTCCTCACCACCCATCAATGCATGGTGTTCTTCGACTAATTGTTACTCTCGATGGTGAAGATGTTATTGACTGTGAACCTATATTGGGTTATTTACACAGGGGTATGGAAAAAATAGCGGAAAACCGAACAATCATACAATATTTGCCTTATGTAACACGTTGGGATTATTTAGCTACTATGTTCACAGAGGCAATAACGGTAAATGCACCAGAACAACTGGAAAATGTTCAAGTACCTAAAAGGGCTAGCTATATCAGAGTAATTATGCTGGAGCTGAGTCGTATAGCTTCTCATTTGTTATGGCTTGGACCTTTTATGGCGGATATCGGTGCACAGACTCCCTTTTTTTATATTTTTAGAGAGAGGGAATTAATATATGATTTATTCGAAGCTGCCACAGGTATGCGAATGATGCATAATTATTTCCGCATCGGAGGCGTAGCAGCCGATCTACCTTATGGCTGGATAGATAAATGTTTAGATTTTTGTGATTATTTTTTAACAGGGATTCTTGAATATCAAAAACTTATTACGCAAAATCCTATTTTTTTGGAGCGAGTCGAAGGAGTGGGTATTATTGGTGGGGAGGAAGCGATAAACTGGGGTTTATCGGGACCAATGTTACGAGCTTCCGGAATACAATGGGATCTTCGTAAAATTGATAATTATGAGTGTTACAATGAATTCGATTGGGAAGTCCAATGGCAAAAAGAAGGAGATTCATTAGCTCGTTATTTAGTACGAATGGGTGAAATGAGGGAATCCATAAAAATAATTCAACAGGCCCTAGAAGGAATTCCTGGCGGACCCTATGAAAATTTAGAAGTCCGGCGCTTTGGTAGAGCAAAAAATTCCGAATGGAATGATTTTGAATATAGATTTATTAGTAAAAAACCTTCACCCAATTTTGAATTGTCGAAACAAGAACTTTACGTAAGAGTGGAAGCCCCAAAGGGGGAATTAGGAATTTATTTGATAGGAGACAATAGTATTTTCCCTTGGAGATGGAAAATTCGTCCACCCGGCTTCATAAATTTGCAAATTCTTCCTCAACTAGTTAAAAGAATGAAATTGGCTGATATCATGACGATACTAGGTAGTATAGATATCATTATGGGAGAAGTTGATCGTTGAAATGATAATTGATACGACAGAAGTACAAACTATCAATTCTTTTTCTACATCGGAATCCTTAAAAGAGGTCCATGGGCTCATATGGACTTTTGTACCCATTTTAATCCTTATATTGGGAATTACAATAGGGGTACTAGTAATTGTGTGGTTGGAAAGAGAAATATCTGCAGCGCTACAACAACGTATTGGGCCTCAATATGCTGGCCCCTTAGGAATTCTTCAAGCTTTGGCAGACGGAACTAAACTACTTTTAAAAGAAGATCTTCTCCCGTCTAGAGGAGATCCTCGTTTGTTTAGTATTGGACCGTCTATAGTAGTCATATCGATTCTACTAAATTATTTAGTAATCCCTTTTGGGTATCGCCTTGTTTTAGCCGATCTCAGTATAGGTGTTTCTTTATGGATCGCCATTTCAAGTATTGCTCCTATTGGGCTTCTTATGTCGGGGTATGGATCGAATAATAAATATTCTTTTTCAGGTGGTCTGCGAGCTGCTGCTCAATCCATTAGTTATGAAATACCATTAACTCTATGTGTATTATCAATATCTCTACGTGTGATTCGTTGAATATAAAATTTATACTTCTTTCCTTTACTTCTAGGAAAAAAGTTGAATGAATTGAATGGATATTTTTTTTTATTCATGATTCAGGTCAATGAGTTAAACCAAATAGTTATATGAGTGAAACAAAACAACTTAGAAATTTGCAGTAAGAAGATAAAATCTCACTTCATATGTACAAGAATAAAATTGAAGTAAACATAAGCCGTGTAAAATGGTTATCCCAAGATTGAGATTCGTCATCATATCTTGAAGCGGGTATAAAAGATCGACTGTATGGAGTTTTCATTACTGTCTTGTATTTATTAACATGCCGTAGATCAATCAAAAATCAGTGGACAATTAGGAACACAAAAGTACACAAAAGATTAGTAATGGAGATAATATAAGGTAGGGTATCAAAAAAAAAAGATATTTCTGCATAAAATGAATCATAATAGAGGCTTTAAATTGGTAGAAATGATCAAGCGGTACTTTCCTATGATTCCGATCTAGAGTAATATTCCTATTCACTGATTAAAAAAAATAACTATTCAGAACGAATTAATCCTTTATTTATTTTTTCAAAGTACCCGCCTCTGAGATAGAAGAACAGGAATAAAAGAAATGAAATATAATATTCGAATGAATAAAAAAAATCTTTATTTTTTCTTTTTCCTATGCATATACATCCAAATAGATGAAATTCTTATCATTATTTAATTTATGAAAAATTCCTCTAATTATTTTATTAATTTTTTTTTATTCTATTCATATAACGAATATTTGATTAAATAGTTTAAATTATTACCGAACAAAACAAAGAAAAATATACTTTGATTATAAGGGATGAGATGAATTCCGAAGCCTTTTTTTCTTATTTTTGCGAACGCGAACGGAATTTCATTGGTTTAATTTGGGACTCTCCGACAGATCTTTTTTTTTTATACCCTAAAACAAAAGGAAGTGATAAGACCGAACCAGTCCTTACATTTATTTGTGGCCATAGAGGAGCCGTATGAGGCTGAGGTCTCATGTACGGTTTTGAAATAGCGATGGGAACAGTGTTTGTTTTTATCGACTATAATTATCTAATAGTTCAAGTACAGTTGATATAGTTGAAACACAGTCCAAATATGGTTTTGGGGGGTGGAATCTGTGGCGTCAGCCCATAGGATTTATGGTTTTCATAATTTCTTCTCTAGCTGAATGTGAGAGATTGCCCTTTGATTTACCAGAAGCGGAAGAAGAATTAGTAGCAGGTTATCAAACGGAATATTCAGGTATCAGATTTGGTTTATTTTATCTTGCTTCGTACCTAAATCTATTAGTTTCTTCATTATTTGTAACGATTCTTTACTTAGGTGGGTGGAAGTTATCTATTCCATATATATTTGTTCCTGAACTTTTCGGAATAAAAAAAATAGCTGGAGTCTTTGGAATGACAATTGGTATCCTTGTTACATTAGCTAAAGCTTATTTGTTTATATTCATTTCTATCACAACAAGATGGACTTTACCCAGGATGAGAATGGACCAGCTATTAAATCTTGGATGGAAATTTCTTTTACCTATTTCTTTGGGTAATCTATTATTGACAACTTCTTCTCAACTTGTTTCACTATAAATTAAATAATAGAATACGATAAGAATATTCTAGATTCATAACCCCTTTCAAACAAGAGAAAGAAATATCAATTTATTCATGGATATCTACAATATGTTTCCAATGGTGACTGGGTTCATGAATTATGGTCAACAAACAATACGGGCTACAAGGTACATTGGTCAAAGTTTCATAATTACCTTATCTCACACAAATCGTTTACCTGTAACTATTCAATATCCTTATGAAAAATCAATTACGTCAGAACGTTTTCGCGGTCGAATTCACTTTGAATTTGATAAGTGTATTGCTTGCGAAGTATGTGTTCGTGTATGCCCAATAGATCTACCTGTTGTTGATTGGAAATTGGAAAGAGATATGAAAAAGAAACAATTACTTAATTATAGTATTGATTTTGGGGTCTGTATATTTTGTGGTAACTGTGTCGAGTATTGTCCAACAAACTGTTTATCAATGACTGAAGAATATGAACTTTCTACTTATGATCGTCACGAATTGAACTATAATCAAATTGCATTGGGTCGGTTACCAATATCAGTAATTGGAGATTATACAATTCAAATAGTTATGAATTCAACTCAAATAAAAATCGATAAAGATAAATCCCTTGATTCAAGAACGATTACCAATTACTAAAATTTTTTTTATATTTGATATAAAGGATCAAAGCTTTTTTTGTCAATAACTACAAATATGATACTATTTATTTATTTTTGAGAATTATTCTTTTATTTAAACTAATTATAATAATAAATTTCATTTATCGCGAGAATTTCAAAATATACAATTCTAAAGTTTTTTCTTTTGGATAAAAAAGTAAGTGTAATTAGTCCAATATATATAATTATATCTATTATATATATAATAGATAACTAATTATATATATTCTATATAGTTATATCCATATTAAGATTTAATTCAATTAGGAAGGTATCATAAATTGGATAAACCTTTTTCCTTGACTATTTAGTAAAGTCATGATTTGACTTATTTTTTTTGTGGACATTTTATACATAATGGATTTACCAGGACCAACACATGATATTCTTGTAGCATTTCTGGGGTCAGTTCTTCTATTAGGGGGTATGGGAGTTGTATTACTTACCAATCCTATTTATTCTGCTTTTTCGTTGGGGTTGGTTCTTGTTTGTATATCTTTATTCTATATTTCATCGAACTCCTTTTTTTTGGCTGCTGCACAGCTTCTTATTTATGTGGGAGCCATAAATGTTTTAATTATATTTGCGGTAATGTTCATGAATGGTTCCGAATATTCTAATGATTCATATTTTTGTACCGTTGGAGATGGAGTCACGTCACTGGTTTGTATAAGTATTTTTTTTTCACTGATTACTATTATATCAGATACATCATGGTATGGAATTATTTGGACTACAAGATCAAACCAGATTATAGAACAGGACCTAATAAGTACTGCTCAACAAATTGGGATTCATTTATCGACAGATTTTTATCTTCCCTTTGAACTAATTTCAATAATTCTTTTAGTTTCCTTGATAGGTGTAATTACTATGGCTCGCCAATAATAAATATAGTTAGAATAAAAAAAATTATAGTTATAAAAATTTTAAATATGAAATTAAATATATAATAAAATCAAAAGGTTTAATAATTTTAGTTAAATTTGTTTACTTTCTTTTGTTTTGTAATTATAACTTCTAGTTAATTGAATCCCTTGAATTGTTGATATTGAAATGAATCGAGATTGATAAGGAGTTAGTCAATGATGTTCGAGCATGTACTTTTTTTGAGTGTCTATTTATTTGCTATTGGTCTCTATGGATTGATCACAAGTCGAAACATGGTTAGAGCACTTATGTGTCTTGAGCTTATACTAAATTCGGTTAATATTAATCTCGTAACATTTTCTGATATATTTGATAGTCGACAATTAAAAGGGAACATTTTCTCAATATTTATTATAGCCGTTGCAGCTGCAGAAGCTGCTATTGGACTTGCTATTATTTCGTCGATTCATCGAAACAGAAAATCAACGCGTATCAACCAATCGAATTTGTTGAATAATTAATTAAAATTATCATGATCATATACTAAAAAATTCGTTATTTTATTTCTATATCTATAGATTATTCATCTAATTAATATATAAATAAAATATAAAATATATATTATATAATATAAATAAAATTAAATAAAAATAAAAAATATAAGAAAAATATAAGATTAATATATTATATATATATATAACGTGTATATATAACATGTAAAATATATAGTATATATAATAACTAAGAAACTATAATATTATAATATATGAATTATATATTTATATTATTATGTATATATGATATATATATGGATACATATATGAAATTTGATTCAATATCAAATTGACTATTGAATTTCAATTTGACTATTTTACTAGATTAGTAAAGTATAATTAATACTAATTTAATTTATAATAATATAAATTAAATTAAATCTATTTTATTTAGATTTAATTTTAGATATTTATATATTGATTTGAATATCAATTTATTTTGTTGGACCATTTTCATTCACGCACCCGACTCGTATGATTATAATTTTTGAAACGAAAATTAAAGTCTCTTGGCTTTTTCTTATAAGCAGATTTAGAAAAATATTGATTCTTCCAATTTTAGTAAACCACTGCTTCGTCTGGTGTCTACAATATAACTACTACTTATATACCAGATTGAAAATTTTTGATGTTCAAACCCGGGCTGTTATAGATTCAATGTCACATTCAGTAAAAATTTATGATACATGTATAGGGTGTACTCAATGTGTACGAGCTTGCCCTACGGATGTGTTGGAAATGATACCGTGGGACGGATGTAAAGCTAAGCAAATTGCTTCCGCACCAAGAACCGAGGATTGTGTAGGTTGTAAGAGATGTGAATCCGCTTGTCCAACGGATTTTTTGAGTGTCCGTGTCTATTTATGGCATGAAACAACTCGCAGCATGGGACTATCTTATTGATACGTTACAAAAAAAATACACTTTAATTATTTGATTCCTCTTTACCGACAAAAGCTCGTATTCAGAATAGAATAATATATTTTATTAAGTACGGGCTTTTGTGGTCAAAAACGTATCTTGTCTTTATCACGAATAATTTTCCTTGGCTAACAATACTTGTTGTTTTGCCGATATCCGTCGGCTCTTGCATTTTTTTTCTTCCTTATAGAGGAAATAAGATGTTCAGGTGGTATGCTATAGGTATTTGCTTGTTAGAACTCCTTTTAATGACCCACGTTTTCTGTCATCATTTCCAATTGGACGATCCATTAATCCAATTGGAAGAAGATTTTAAATGGATAGATATTTTTGATTTTCACTGGAGACTGGGAATTGATGGACTTTCCATAGGACCCATTTTACTGACAGGATTTATCACCAGTTTAGCTACTTTAGCAGCTTGGCCAGTTACTAAAAATTCACAATTGTTCTATTTTCTCATGCTAGCAATGTACAGCGGTCAAATAGGACCATTTTCTTCTCGAGACCTTTTACTTTTTTTCATGATGTGGGAGTTAGAATTAATTCCTGTTTATTTACTTTTATCCATGTGGGGAGGAAAGAACCGTCTCTACTCGGCGACAAAGTTTATTTTGTACACGGCGGGAGGCTCCATTTTTCTTTTAATAGGGGTTCTGGGTATGGGTTTATATGGTTCTAATGAACCTACATTAGATTTTGGAAAATTAGCTAATCAATCATATCCTGTGGCATTGGAAATAATATTATATTTTGGATTCCTTATTGCTTATGCCGTCAAATTGCCGATTATACCTCTACATACTTGGTTACCCGATACCCATGGAGAAGCACATTACAGTACATGTATGCTTCTAGCTGGAATCTTATTAAAAATGGGAGCATATGGACTTATTCGAATCAATATGGAATTATTATCCCACGCTCATTCCATATTTTCTCCCTGGTTGGTAATAATAGGAACTATTCAAATAATCTATGCAGCTTCGACCTCTCTCGGTCAACGGAATTTGAAAAAGAGAATAGCCTATTCTTCTGTATCTCACATGGGTTTTACAATTATAGGAATTGGTTCCATAACCGGAATCGGGCTCAATGGTGCTATTTTACAAATACTCTCTCATGGATTTATTGGTGCTGCACTTTTTTTCTTGACGGGAACGACTTGTGATAGAATGGGTCTTGTTTATCTCGACGAAATGGGGGGGGTATCGATCCCAATGCCAAAACTTTTTACCATGTTCAGTAGTTTTTCAATGGCTTCTCTTGCATTGCCGGGAATGAGTGGTTTTGTTGCAGAATCATTAGTTTTTTTTGGAATAATTACTAGTAAAAGATTTCTTTTAATGCCAAAAATACTAATTACTTTTGTAATGGCAATAGGAATGATATTAACTCCTATTTATTTATTATCTATGTTACGTCAGATGTTCTACGGATACAAGTTATTTCATGTTACAAATTCTAATTTTTTGGATTCTGGACCACGAGAACTATTTGTTTCAATCTGTATCTTTTTACCTATACTAGGGACTGGTATTTATCCCGATTTCATTCTCTCGTTATCAGTTGATAGGGTACAAGCTATACTATCTAATTATTTTTATCGATAGTCTTTCATTAAAAATATGGAAATCGAATTTTTTTTGTCTTTTTATTTTCCGCTTTTAAACGCCGAACAATGCAAAAGAATTAAATGAATTAAAAATCTCAATTTTAATCAGATACATTTCGAGTTTTTTTAGAACTCTTTGGACCATTTTTGGTCCAAAGGGTTCTAAAAAAACTTGCACAAAGAAAGAACTTTCACTATATATTTATATATAAATATGGGTATGGGATGATGTTTTGTTCTTATATGTACTCGTTATTTTATGTAGTTTATTCAATTATTTAGTATTTTAGATGTTAATGTGAATGAACCATAACTATGTAGACCTATCCCTAATAGATTGATTCCAAAATAGCATATCCAAATTATAAGGAATCCCATAGAAGCCACAAGTGCCGAATTTGTACCCTGCATACTTTGATTTGTACTAGTTCTAGTATGTAAATAAATTGCGAATATGATCCAAGTAATAAATGCCCAAGTTTCCTTGGGGTCCCAACTCCAATATGATCCCCATGCTTCATTAGCCCATACTGCTCCACAAAGAATTCCTATGGTTAAAAAGGTAAACCCTAAACTAATGACACGATAACTCAAATAATCCAAACGTTGAGTTAATTGATATTTATAATAATTTCGAAATGAAAGAAAAGAAGTGTTTTTATAAACACTTCTTTTTTCATTCCAACAGTTAATCTTACCAAAGATAAATTTCTTAATTAAGAAATTTTTTACTTTACCATTACAAAAAATATTGATGTTTTTTCGAAATGTAATGACTAGAAGAGCCATTGAGAATAATGATCCACATAAAAGAGCGGCATAGCTTAATAACATCATACTTACGTGCATCATTAACCACTGAGATTGTAGAGCAGGTACTAATATTACAGATTGGTGCATTTCAGTTAAAAGACCCGACGTGGCAAAGCCTTGTGTGAAAATGGTACTTGATGCAGTTATTGTGTTTAAATCATTTTTATGATTCCCCATCTTGTAAATGATATGAATAATGGATAAACTACACGAAAGGAAAATTAATGACTCGTATAAATTACTTAAGGGAAAATGTCCCGAAGAAATCCAACGAGAAACCAATAATCCCGTTATAGATAAAAAAGTAGCTATCATTCCTTTTTCTGATGAATCAGGCAATCCTACGCTTTCGTGGACAAAAAAGGTTATCAAATAAATCGTAATAACAATTGAAATTATCGAAAAAGAGATATGAGTCAATATATGTTCTAAAATTGTAAATATCATAAAAAGGAGTTCCATAAGAGAATTGAAATCGAGAATTGAATACATTATAGGAGCCATTGTATAGGATCCATTGTGTCTATTTTAGAAGATTTTTTTGATAGGATAGGATGCCGCCACTCGGACTCGAACCGAGATGCTCTAGCACTGCTTCCTAAGAGCAGCGTGTCTACCAATTTCACCATGGCGGCTTACTTGAAATAATAATAGTAAATTTATGTTGAATCGTCGAGATTTAAGGATTCAATATAGTTTATAAAACAAAACATTAGAATCGATGAATCTTTATTCATTGAAATTTATATGATAATTTGAATCTTTATTAAATAAACAATAAAATAATCTTTAGTTAGTATCGTGTATCGTATTGTTGTAAGTTCGGTTTTAATAATGAACTTTGGTATACTAAAAACTAAGTTTTCAAAAAAGCAGTTAAAACTCCATAGTTTTAGACTGAGCTATAGAACCGGGAATTGTTCCTTTTATTTTTTTGGATTCGTTTTTATTTATCCAATGTTATTTTATAGATTCAAACAAAACGAAAAAAATAAAATGTATTATTTAATGAAGAAAATTAAATAACTAGGATTTTCTATGTATAACAATTTGATTACTAAATCATAAGAATTTATCATTGTCTAACGATTTAGATAATATTTTATTATTATCAAAGTAAAGTATTAATATCTTTCATTATTATATTTCATTATATATTTAATTATATATTTATATATATATATAATAATTATATAATAATGGTAAGATTTACCAAATTAATTAGGTTTTTAGTTAACCATATAACAAATAAAACAACAAAATTTGTATTTCTATCACGATCATACTCTACTTTTCACAATAGAAATTTTTTTTCTATTGTGAAAAGTAGATACAAAAAAACCCCAAACCCAATATACATACCCTTATTCTACATATCACATCCACATATGATATTTATATACCACAGCAATTAGTTCCAACTGATCCTGTTTGATATTGAGGAGTTCAATACACTAATTAATGTTAATCATTTATTTTAAAATACTTGACGTTTTTCGGGGTATGTCAATTCCGATTATTCCACGACTTTATTATTTGTTTGTTGTACAAAAAAACTTTTTGAACGTCCGGTAGAAACCGATTTTGCTAAAGAAAAAGCCTTTACTGCAGCTAAATTTCCTTTTTTCTTCCAAATATTTTTACGAATACGTTTTTTTGACATAGAAGTACGTTTTTTGGGGACTGCCATTCAAAAAAAGGGTTACTTATTTTTATCATTGTATGTGAAAGACATGTATTGTTCAAAATGAATTGTTCCTTTTAGCTGTTATCCATATTTATTCCGTAGTAAAATAGTAAAAAAACATTTAATTTTTCAAACACATTAAAAAAACCTATGAAAACATAAACATATAATAAAATTAAAATTAAAAAATGGAAACATACACATTAATATATTTAAAATATAAATAATTTAATCATATATATGATATATATATATATAATATATATGGATCATAGTAATTACGCATATGTATATGTATACATACCTTATGACATATATAATATAGCTAAGGTATAGCTAAGAAAAAAAAATACAAGTACAAGAAAGGAAGGAAATTATTTTTTATTAATTGATTAAGGTAAGAATGCCATACCCATAATTGAAATTACAATTCGAATTAGTAGTTAATCTGTTAACTAAGATATTTGATTACCCAATAACAATAATCTTATTTATTTTTTTAATTTAAATTAAAAGTACGGATCGTACTATCTATATTCGAATTAAGTATTCCTTTTGGTATAACCATTTTTCCTTAATATACTATATTATATAATATGCCTATAAATTACCAGGATGGAATATTGTATTATTCCAGTTTTAGTAGAATGATTAAAAATTTCATTTTTTATTATGGAACATACATATCAATATGCATGGATAATAACTTTTCTTCCACTTCCAGTTACTATGTCAATAGGATTTGGGCTTATACTTATTCCGACAGCAACAAAAAATATTCGTCGTATATGGGCTTTTCCTAGTATTTTTTTCTTAAGTATAGCTATGGTATTTTCAGCCAATTTATCTATTCAAGAAATAAATGGAAGTTCCATCTATCAATATCTATGGTCTTGGACCATCAATAATGATTTTTCCTTAGAGTTCGGATATTTAATCGATCCACTTAGTTCGATTATGTCAATACTAATTACTACTGTTGGAATTATGGTTCTTATTTATAGTGACAATTATATGTCCCATGATCAAGGATATTTAAGATTTTTTGCTTATATGAGTTTTTTCAATGCTTCTATGTTGGGATTAGTTACCAGTTCAAATTTGATAAAAATTTATGTTTTTTGGGAACTAGTGGGAATGTGTTCTTATTTATTAATAGGATTTTGGTTCACACGACCGACTGCAGCAAGTGCTTGTCAAAAAGCTTTTGTAACTAATCGTGTAGGGGATTTTGGTTTATTATTAGGAATCTTAGGTTTTTATTGGATAACTGGTAGTTTTGAATTTCGGGATTTGTTCGAAATAACTAACAACTTGATATACAATAATGGGGTCAGTTCTTCATTTGCTACTTTGTGTGCCTTTTTATTATTCCTCGGTGCAGTTGCTAAATCCGCGCAATTCCCCCTTCATGTATGGTTACCTGATGCAATGGAAGGACCTACTCCTATCTCGGCTCTTATACACGCTGCTACCATGGTAGCAGCGGGAATTTTTCTTGTAGCTCGACTTCTTCCTCTTTTCATATCCATACCTTACATAATGAATATTATTTCTTTAATAGGTGTAATAACAGTACTATTAGGAGCTACCTTGGCTCTTGCTCAAACAGATATAAAAAGAAGTTTAGCCTATTCTACAATGTCTCAATTGGGTTATATTATGTTAGCTCTAGGTCTAGGTTCTTATCGAGCTGCTTTATTCCATTTGATTACTCACGCCTATTCTAAAGCTTTATTATTTTTGGGATCCGGAGCCATTATCCATTCAATGGAACCTGTTGTTGGATATTCACCAGATAAAAGTCAGAATATGATTCTGATGGGCGGTTTAAAAAGATATGTTCCAATTACAAGAACTACTTTTTTATTAGGTACACTTTCTATTTGTGGTATTCCACCTCTTGCTTGTTTTTGGTCCAAAGATGAAATTCTTAATGAGAGTTGGTTGTATTCACCAATTTTTGCAATAATAGCTTGTTTCACAGCAGGATTAACTGCATTTTATATGTTTCGCGTGTATTTACTTACTTTTGATGGGCATTTACGCATAAATTGTAAAAATTACAGTAGCACCAATAATAGCTCGTTCCATTCAATATCTTTATGGGGAAAAGAAGTTCCAAAAAAAGTTGATAGAAATTTTATTTTATCAAAAATAGAGAATATGGTCTTCTTTTTTTCAAAGGATAGATATAAAATATCTAGTAATCTAAAAAAAAGAAGACCATATTCTTTCGAAAAAAAGTACACTTATACTTCTATGTATCCTCACGAATCGGACAATACTATGCTATTTCCTCTGTTTGTTTTGGTACTATTTACTTTGTTTGTTGGAACAATAGGAATTCATTTTGATTATGGAATAATATATTTTGATATATTATCAAAATGGTTAACTCCATCGATAAATCTTTTACATTCCAATGTGAGTTATTCCGTGGATTGGTATGAATTTTTTACAAATGCAATTTTTTCGGTAAGTATAGCTATTTTTGGACTATTAATAGCATATGTTTTATATGGGTCTGTTTATTCATTGTTCCAAAATTTAGAATTCATTAATTCATTTATAAAAGGAGGTCCTAAAAGAATTTTCTTGGACAAAATAAAAAATAGAATATACAATTGGTCCTACAATTGTGGTTATATAGATATTTTTTATACTAGAGTTTTTACCTTGGGTATAAGGGGATTAACCAAACTAACTCAGTTTTTTGATAGAAATATAATTGATGGAATTATCAATGGGGTTGTTGTTGCAAGTTTATTTATAGGGGAAGGAGTTAAATCTACGGGAGGTGGACGAATTTCTTCTTATCTATTTTTGTATTTATTTTATGCATCAATATTTTTATTCATTTTTTTATTCTTTTATAATTTATTTTAATTTAATATTTAATAATTTTCTATTTGCTTTTTTAATTTTTCTTTTTGATTCGGCCATAAATACACTGTATAGAAATTTTCTTTTTTGTAATGAATTGATCGGTCTTTTTCTTTTTTATATGAAGAAAATTTCATTGATTCTTTATTGTGAATCGTACAATTTTGATTGATTTTTTTTCGCCATTTTTTCGCTACTAATACTAATCGAGACCATTTGCTCTGAGATAAATTGTATGCATAATTAGCCTTTAACCAGTTTTTCCATTCATTCATTCCAGGCTTTTTTATTTTCTTATACTTATACCTTGATTTGGAGTTAAATATTCCTCGGGTTATAGAATAATACTTTATCTTGTCCTTAATAAAAGGATGGGTACCGCGATATTGAAGTACAGATCTAAAGTGATGGTTGTTAAGTAATTGGGTTTGTGATATTTTGTAAAATACATATGCTTGGGACAAGGAAGATAAATCGTAATAAGTATTTGAATTATTACTAGGATTAGAAAAGTCCTTTTCTTTTTCTATAGTCGAAATAAAGTTCATTGTATGTTGATCTGTTTCATCAATTCCTTCTTGATTTCTTTCATCGTTGTAAATGGATTCATTGATAATTTTTTTTGTTGAAAGTTGTGCATTGACCTTCGAAATGCTAACCATACATAGCAGGATATCCATGTATATTTTTTCAATGAAAGATTTCATAAAATAATGTGATTTGCATATTAATCGAGTATTTATTCTTTTGAATATCCGCCAAATATCTTTCTTTAATTCTGGTCTTTTATCATCATAGGCTGGAACTTTTTTTTTCTTTTCTTTTGCGATTTCTTCTATTTGATTCCTGATTATGATTGTCTTATCAGCAAGATCTTTCATTTCATTTTCTATGAATAAAAAATTTGTCCAATTCATAGATTGAATTTGCATGGTCGATTCAGGAATAATCTTATTATTATCTTTTGAATCTTTTGCATTTTCATTTGGTTCATATACTTTCACCTTCTTGAATTCAAATAAATAAATTGGGTTTACTTTTTCAAGTTTATTCATTATTCGTTTTAGAACTGGAAAAATTTGGATAACCCATGGTTTTGAAACTTTTACTTTTAGAGGTAGAAAATAATTCTTTTTCACTTTTCGAATATTTTTTTTTAGTTCTTTATATATGGGTTCAAAAAAAGAAGGTAGGGTTCGGGCAGGACCAAAAGGAAGTTCTGTTTCCGTTCCCCAAACTGTTAAAAAACTAGAATTTTCTTGTTTTACTTTTTTTTTCATTGGATCTCCATGATGAGATCGTAGTTTAGATCTTCGCCAAGGTTTTAAACGGAAAGGAAATAGAATTTTTACCTGAAGACCATCTGTTAACCAATCTTGAGGAAATTCTGTTTCTGATAGTGGAATACCATTATACGTACATTTAACATGCATTTCACTCTTCCAGTCCTTAAAATCCTCATACCACTCGGGGTATTGGAATAATAACATACGTCCAACATTTTTAGCTATTATCAATGAAGGCAATATAATGTTTTTTCTAAGAAAAGCGTGGATCAGGAGTATCAAACTTCTTATTGCTTGAGCAAATATAACGCTATCCCAAATTTCTGCTATTGCCATTCGTTCATTTTCTTCTTCTCTCTTCTTCTCGTTTTCATCGAGAGCCTTCAGAGTTTTCTTCATCTTTTCTTTCTCAAAATCGTCAATTTTTAATTCCGTTTTTGGTTTTTTCTTCGCAAAATTCCTAAAAATAGACTTAATATTTTGATCGATCTTGTTTAAAAGAGAAAAAAAAAATATGTTTTCTACTCGATCAAAAAAAAGCGGAGAATTTACATATGCTTGGAATGTGTTCCAAATAACTGTTTTACGTCTTTGAGCGCGTAAGGATCCTTTGATTAGACCTCGACGAAAATCAGGTTGTTGTGAGTAACGTATCAAAGCCAACTCGTTTATTTCATCATCGTTAGTCTCGGGATTCACGCTGTAGTCAGTATAAATCACCACTCGTCTGGCTTTTCTTGTACGAATTTCCTGATCTTGTTTCATTAGTTGCTCATGTTCATCTTCTTCATCTTCATCCTGTGCTAGTGCTTCTAACTCTTCAGTTAGTTTGTATAACCGTTGAGGAATTTTTTGAATGATTTTTTCTTTAAGGATTTCTTCTCCTTCTTCAATGATTTCTTCTCCATTGGTTGTAATTATATCGAATACGGATTTCAAAGATTTTGCTTTATTTTCTGAATTTCTTTTTATTTCTTCTTCCAATAAAGAAGATTTTTTCAAATGAGAATTGGGTATGTACTCAAAAGATAATTGATCAATTGACGTTAACGAATTAATAATATAATTCCATGGTGATTTTTCATTAAGTGGATTTTTTTCATGTTCAAATTCTTGGTAATTATTAGAAATCGAAAATAGCCCATGAAGCTTATTTATCCAAACTATTTTCGTGGAATTTTCTTTCGAAGTAATTAAATGATTCATGGTTGTATGTGAATAGAATTTGTTTATTTTTCCACGATATGCGCCATTCAAAAGAGGATCATATGCTTTTGGCAAGTATTCTTGTTTATTCTCATCATTGCATAATCTGGTCCTTTTTTCTAGTATATCTAGAGTAAGAGATACTTTTTCTTTTTCTATAATTTTTATTCTACTTATTAATTCATTACTCAAGTTGTACTTTTTTTGCTCATTGGTAGAAACCCAATAATTATATAGGTCTTCATGGATAAATTTTTCTGTCGTGTACAAAGAAATTTTACGTTCTATCATTTTTGAAAAAATCAATAAACTAGGTGGATATGTAAAAGATATTGTTTGTTTTCCATCACTTAAACATGTATAAAAAAAATATTGTGACATTTCATTTCGTATAGAACGTGCAAGTCGATTATTTTGTATATACCGTGATGGACGATTCCACCGCTTATAATTGAAAAGAAAAGTTACAAGAGATTTTTCAAAAGGATACGTTTTTTCCACTCGGATCTCTTCCGTTTGATCTATTTTGTCCGG